CTAGGATATGCGAAAAATGATAATAGATCTCGTCGTTAACATTTTTTTGAATTGGTTTATTCTGCAGCAGCAAATGCTAGTCACAATCTAAATTTCAACGAACTAAGTCAATGAGTCATAAAGATATATAACAAAAAGATAAAAAAGTAGACAAATAAGTCGTATCATTTTATATGTAGTGAGGAATTATGGGACAAAAAATACATCCGCTTGGTTTCAGACTTGGTACAACTCAAAGTCATGATTCTATTTGGTTTGCACAACCAACAAATTATTCCGAGAATCTAAAAGAAGATAAAATAATACGAGATTGTATCAAGAATTATATACAAAAAACGATAAGAATATCCTCTGGTGTCGAGGGAATTGGACGGATAAAGATTAAAAAAAGAATCGATCTGATTCAAGTCATAATCTATATGGCAGTTCCCAAGTTATTAATCGAGGGTAAGCCTCGAAGAATCGAAGAATTACAGATAAATGTGCAAAAAAAACTGAATTGTGTGAACCGAAAACTCAACATTGCAATTACAAGAATTCCAAATGCTTATAGAGACCCTAATATTCTTGCAGAATTTATAGCCGGACAATTAAAGAATAGAATCCCATTTCGTAAAGCAATCAAAAAAGCTATAGAATTAGCTGAACAGGCGGGTACAAAAGGAGTTCAAGTACAAATTGCGGGACGTATCGACGGAAAAGAAATTGCACGTGTCGAATGGATCAGAGAAGGTAGGGTTCCTCTACAAACCATTCGAGCTAAAATTGATTATTGTTCCTATCCAGTTCGAACTATTTATGGGGTATTGGGGATCAAAGTTTGGATATTTCTAAACAAAGAATAAAAAACTTTTCGGTATCTTTAAGCTACCATCTTTGGATAAAACAAAAAATGAGGAATTCTTAATATATTATTATTCCAAAAGAAAGAATAAATGACAAATTTTATAAGATTCAATAAAAAATTTTAATAATTATTTTATAAGGAAGGAATTGCTATGCTTAGTGTGCGACTCGTTGGTTTTTTTCGAGTGGTTCAATTAAAACAAAAATTCGTAGAATTTTTTAATAAAGAACTAAAGAACTAATAACCTACTCATCGCTTCGCATTATCTGGATATAAAGAACCCGTTCAAATAAAAAATCTAAATAAAGATATATGTGGTTATATAATTATAGCAACTGAAAACAGAAATAAAAAAGAATCTGATTATGAGTTGTAAAGCAATAAGAATATACAGATAAACGAAGAGGTGAAAGAAAGAAAAGATATCAATGATATAGAATTCTAATATGTAAAGGTCTATGGGTCATCTCATAAAAGGTAGTGTAAAAAAGCATCCATATTAAAAATTAATCCATAATGGATGAAATATATTCCTAGAATAAACGAATCCAGAGCCGCGAATCAATAAAACTGAGAAGGTTGATTCAACAAAAAAGAATAAAATAAATAATAAAATTTTATTAATATTAAAGAGGCTCCATTGTAGAATTTAGACCTAACCATAAATCGAAAAGCGATGGGAACGACGGAACCTGTGAATACCTAAGATAATTTTTTTTTATAAAAAAAAGTAAAAAAAACAAATCTTAAAAATTCATTAGGCGGGATGGCGGAAGAAACTAAGAACCATTCATTGTTTTTTGAGGAATTGTGGACTAACCCTACATTACATCTGAAATTGATAATGAAAGAGTAAATATCCGCCCGCGATAATTTTTTTTATTTCAAAATTGTTTCCAATCCAATATGATAATAAAAAAAGACAAATACAAATTCGTTAGAATCTTATACCAAAACAATATATATCAAATCAAGATATACAAATTTCTAATGGATGTATGTTATTGTATATTTTTTTATCGGTTAAATATTTTGGAATCGATTCATTCGTGAGGAGCCGTATGAGGTGAAAATCTCATGTACGGTTCTGTAATAGAGATGGAATTGAGAAACAACCATCAACTATAACCCTAAAAGAACCAGATTCCGTAAACAACATCGAGGAAGAATGAAAGGAAGAGCCTATCGAGGTAATCGTATTTGCTTCGGAAAATATGCTCTTCAGGCACTTGAACCCGCTTGGATCACATCTAGACAAATAGAAGCAGGGCGCCGGGCAATGTCACGAAATGTCCGTCGGGGTGGACAAATATGGGTACGCCTATTTCCAGACAAACCTGTTACAGTAAGACCTACCGAAACGCGTATGGGTTCGGGAAAGGGATCTCCCGAATATTGGGTAGCTGTCGTTAAACCCGGCAAAATACTTTATGAAATGAGTGGGGTCTCAGAAACTATAGCTCGAAAAGCTATTTCAATAGCAGCATCGAAAATGCCTATACGAACTCAATTCATTCTTTCAGAATAATCATTCGAAGGAAAGAGGTCTTTAGTATGAAAAAAAATTGCAATTGTGGGTTTCTTTTTTTTTTTGAACACAGAATATTTTTTTTACTTCAACTTTTTTACTGAAAGATAAAAAAAAAATGATATGATTCAACCTCAAACCTATTTAAATGTAGCCGATAATAGTGGAGCTCGCGAATTGATGTGTATTCGAATCATAGGAGCTAGTAATCGACGGTATGCTTATATTGGTGACATTGTTGTTGCTGTAATCAAAAAAGCAGTACCAAATACGCCTTTAGAAAGATCTCAAGTGATCAGAGCTGTAATTGTACGTACTTGTAAAGAACTCAAACGTAGTAATGGTATGATAATAAAGTATGATGATAATGCTGCGGTTGTAATTGATAAAGAAGGAAATCCAAAAGGAACTCGAATTTTTTGCGCAATACCTCGAGAATTGAGAAAGTTAAATTTTACTAAAATAGTTTCATTAGCACCCGAGGTATTATAATACGAGATCATGATATAGGTATATCATTTAATTATTAAATGATTAATTTAATTAATATTTCAAAAAATAAATCAAAATAATAATAATATTATAGATAGAAACAATAAGGAATGAAATATATATATATTTATTATTTAGATATTCAAAATTCTGAATTCTATTTTTTTATAGAATTCAGAATTTTGAATTAGTATAATAGTTCATTTTCTAATATTCTATTTTTTTTTAGTTTGAGAATATTCTATATATATGTACATTATCCTATTAGATTATAATAAGATTTTCTATATATAGAGTATTATTATATTCTCATATTCAATAATTAGATATTTTATTGAATCAAAAAATGGGAGCACGTTGATTATATTGAAAGTAAGGAACAACAATCATTTTCATTTATCATGGGTAAGGATACCATCGCTGATATAATAACCTTGATACGCAATGCTGACATGAATAGAAAAAGAACAGTTCAAATACCACTTACTAATATTATCGAAAACATTGTTAAAATACTTTTACGAGAGGGTTTTGTTGAAAACGTCAGAAAACATCGGGAAAACAACAAATACTTTTTAGTTTTAACTCTACGATATAGAAGAAATAGGAAAGGATCATCTAAAACGTTTTTAAATTTAAAACGGATCAGTACACCAGGTCTCCGAATCTATTCTAACTATCAACGAATTCCTAGAATTTTAGGAGGTATGGGGATTGTAATTCTTTCTACTTCTAGAGGTATAATGACAGATCGAGAGGCTCGATTAGAAAGAATCGGCGGAGAAGTTTTATGTTATATATGGTAATTTTTCGGATATTCTTATATCCGAATTATATAAAAAACTTCTATTCATTCTTGTCAATGGAGAGAGAAAACACAAATTTCTAATATTACTTCTAATCCTAATACATTAGTGAATATGTCAAGAGGATTTAACTAGAATCGAAATAAAAAAATTCATGAAGATTTAATTACTGAATAACTTCTGAGGGTATATTCCAGGTTCCTTTAATAGAAAAAATAGAATAGAATTGAAATAAGATTCTGGGCTATGTTTCTAAGAAAATTCGACGTACTCTTCTTTTATATGTATACACCGATACAATACGATGACCGAGAAAGTAAAAAATGTAATAAGGAAACCCTATTTTCTTCCAATAAATAGATTAAGCATTAAGTTAAGGAATGAGAAATATGAAAATAGGAGCCTCTGTTCGTAAAATTTGTGAAAAATGTCGATTGATCCGCAGACGAGGACGAATTATAGTAATTTGTTCAAATCCAAGACATAAACAAAGACAAGGATAATATTTTCACAAAACAAAAAAGGGCTTTCTTTTTTAAAGAAAGTACCGAATGCACAAATCAATAAATATTGAAATTCAAAAAATCGTATTATATTAATAGTTAATTCACTTAAATATTAAATCAAAACAAAAATATAGTATAGATTCTATATTAGAATCTATTCTATGTTATTAAGTATTATAATACTTATTATATTATTGCTTGATATTTCAAATCTATCTTAGTAGAAATAGAATAAAATTAAGATAGAAAATAGTAAAGAATCCGTTTTTGACAGGAAATGGATATATCCATATATTTCGGACTTATATTTTTTAAAATAATAAAATATGGCAAAACCTATACCAAAAATTGGTTCACGTAAAAATGGACGTATTGGTTCGCGTAAGCATCCTCGTAAAATACCAAAGGGTGTTATTTATGTTCAAGCTAGTTTCAACAATACCATTGTGACTGTTACAGATGTACGGGGTCGGGTGATTTGTTGGTCCTCTGCCGGTTCGTGTGGCTTCAAGGGTACACGAAGGGGGACACCATTTGCCGCTCAAACCGCAGCAGCAAATGCTATTCGAACAGTAGCAGATCAAGGCATGCAACGAGCAGAAGTCATTATAAAAGGTCCCGGTCTCGGAAGAGATGCAGCATTAAGAGCTATTCGTAGAAGTGGTATACTTTTAAGGTTTATACGGGATGTAACCCCTATGCCACATAATGGATGTAGGTCCCCTAAAAAAAGACGTGTGTAAAACTAAAAATAAACATTAAAGAAAGAGATTTCAAGAGAAATAAACAATTTTTGATAAAAATATATAACTATGATTGGG